GTTCTTGCTTAGACAATTCAAAAGTTGGAGAAGGTTTTTTACTAATAAATCGATAGTCAAAATCATTCCATTCAGGGTCTTTTATTCTACCAAAGCGTCGAATTTCTAAATTCTCATAGGGTCCCCCTGGAATTCCTTCCAGAGCCTGTTGGATAATTTTTATGGATTCTGTCATTTCACTGATTCGTACTAAATACCGAGCTAATGAATCCCCTTCTTTTTGCCATTGAATCTCCCAATCAAATTCGTCGTAAGACTCATAACGATCAATTTTACGAAGATCCCACTGTATTCCGGAAGCTCGTAGCATTGGGCCCGATAAACCCCAATTTAGTGCTTCTTCTGCGCCAATAATGCCTACGCCTTCAACTCGTTCTAAAAAAATAGGATTCCGCGTAATAAGCTTTTGATATTCAGCAACCCCGGTTAAAAAATAATCGCAAAAATCCAAACATTTATCTATCCAGCCATGAGGTAGATCAGCAGCTACTCCTCCGATACGAAAATAATTATGCATCATGCGCATACCGGTAGCAGCTTCGAACAAGTCATATATTAACTCTCGTTCTCGAAAAATATAGAAGAAAGGGGTCTGTGCCCCAATATCTGCCATAAAAGGGCCAAGCCATAACAAATGAGAAGCGATACGACTTAACTCCAACATAATAGCTCTGATATAGCTAGCCCTTTTAGGTACTTGAATATTGCCTAGCTTTTCGGGTCCATTTACGGTTATTGCTTCTGTGAACATAGTAGCTAAATAATCCCAACGCGTTACATAAGGCAAATATTGTATAATTGTTCGATTTTCCGCAATTTTCTCCATCCCTCTATGTAAATAACCCAGTATTGGTTCACAATCAATAACATTTTCACCATCTAGAGTAACAATCAGTCGAAGAACACCATGCATTGATGGGTGGTGAGGGCCCATATTGACTATCATGAGGTCTTTTCTTGTAGTTGGTGCAATCATAAGTTTTTTCCCGAGTCGTTCTTCCATGCATTGCTGAAAGTAAAAAGAAGTTCATCAAATTTTAAACGACTAAGCTCAAATGGTATCACGCTTCAAATTAACGAGTTTTTATCTCTCGAATATTTAACTCACTAATTAATTCTTTATAGCGTCTTCTATTTTTTTTTGACAAATAGGCCAGCAGTCGTTGGCGTTTTCCCAAAATTTTCCGCAAACCTCTCTGGGATGAAGAGTCTTTTTTGTGCAATTCCAAATGTGAAGTAAGTCTTCTTATCTTAGTGGTAAAACTGAATACTTGAAATTCAACAGACCCTCTGTTTTCTTCGTTTTCTTTTTGAGAAATAACCGAAATGAATGAATTTGTTACCATAAAAAAATCCCCTTTCCCTTTTTACAGATATGGATTTTATTGATCAATAATAATAATGCCATTAATTGGAATCTGGTATATACAATAATCTAATCCAAATTTCTTTATGAACTCCTAATTTTCTGAATTCAAATCAATTAATCCAATTTCTAATTGGATTTAGATAGGGATAGAAAAGGATTGGTACATTTTCGCATCGAAGAATTTAGACCTAAAACAAAGAAGGTTCTGTTGATTCATTTCGAGATCTAATCGAGACATTATTCATTTCCTATTGGATATTAGAATGAAATGTGAGACAAGACATGTGATCTATGTATTTGTTTACTTTGATATACCCTATTATATTATTATATATAGGGTATAGAATATATAGAAAAAGTGTATTATCCACGAAATGTCAAAATTTCAATCGTGGATACAGATGTATTCTTAACATACTGAAACGACTGCCATTATTGGTATCAAACCAATAACGATTCATACAAGCTAAATCCTCTAATCGATAATTAGGCCAAAGAAAGAGCTTTAATTTCATTAATTGATTTTTCTCTCTATCAAAATGGTTACTGTCATGCGAAACTTGGCTGCTGTCTTTTACGTCCTTTGCATTCCAAAATACTGGATTTCTATCTTCACCATTTCTATTCTTTGAATTAAAACAACTTAGAATTTTCAACTTTCTACGACGTCTAAACGAGAAAATATTTTCAGGAACAACCAAATCCAAATGATTTTTGTCTCTATTTTCAGTTATTCTTTGGTGTGATGAAATAGTTTCATCAAAATTCTTCTTAGAAACATATCTTTGTTCTTGGTATTTTTGATTAGTTTGGTGCTTACTCTTATGAACCAATGAAATACCTATGGTTTGATACATAATAAATTGTGCATCGTTTTTTCCAAACAGACGAATGGGTTCTATAATCAATATTCCCTTTTTCATCAATTGGTTAAGAGTTAAATTCTTCTCAATCAGCATTATATCCAAACTCATTTCTCTATTTTGAATCAAGGCTATAGTAATTTGGGTTGGATCTATCAGTCTAAGCAGGAGACAATATACCTTGACATTATTGATCAGTCTTTGATTCAAAGTATCGTCCCATCTCAATTGAAAAAGCAAATAACGTTTCAGGAAGAAATCTAGTTCTGCTCTCGCGCTGCTTTTGTATTGTTTTTTCTTTTTCCCCTTTTTCATGTCTGATCTTGCATAATTTTCTTCACTATCTTTTTGTTGTGAGAGAACGGATCCAAGATTTCCTGGACTTGTGGGTTCTTTTTCTCCTTGATTTTCATGCTTTTTATTCGATGGTATCAAAAAACTTCCTTTTTGCTTTTGATTTAGTTTTTGATTTTCACTACTATTTTCATTTTTATTCAAATTTGAAAGAAGTAATTTGCTTGGTATAAACCAAGGTTTGCTTTTATATGCATTATAAAGTAACACAAATTCTGGGAAGAACCAAGGTTCCAAATTCGCTATGCGACACTTTAGCATTTTTTCATTCATTCCCATCCAATCAAAAAATACTTTGTCGGAGTTTGGTGGATTGATTTCTGGAATCATAAGGTAAAAAAGATCTTTTTTAGGAATTATTTGAGTATTTTGATTCCCATTGCTGACCCAGGCCTTAATATCGCCTTTTTGTTTAAGATCAAAATTGAGAATGTTCCAATCAAAATATTTTCTATCGACCGTTTTTTCCATATATAGAATATGGACCTTTCCTAGATAATTATCGATAGGGATGTTCCTCAGTATATTTTCTTTATGCGTGTTATAAGAAATCTCTTGCTTCTTACGTCCTTGAAACGGAGATCTATAAAAAAAGTATTCCGTTTTATTTTCATAATTAAGAAATTTATATGATAAAAGATCATATTTATAGTATTTTTGCAAATTCTCTTTTCTTTTTTGATTAGATAATGAATATACTTCAATTTGTTTTTGTTTTTTGAAATCAATTAATTGGTCTTTTTCATATGAATGCCTTTTGCTAAAATTTTCCTTTTTACGCTGATGAACTGTATTGCACCATTTTTCTGATATTAATCTATACCATCTGCTCTGAGATAAATTGTATTGATAATATCCTCTTAACCACTTTTTCCATTGATTCATTTCATAACTCGGAAGTTTCTTATCCCCTAATTTCGAATCAACTATTCCTTGTGTTTCAAAAGAATCCTTTATTTCAGGCGGGGGGATTCCTTGAGATTGAAGAACAGTTCTTAATTTATACGATTTACTAACTTGGATTTGTGATAATTTGAAAAATACATATGCTTGTGACATGTAGGATAAGTCATAAAAAATAGGTGAATTTTTTTGACTGTTACTAATATTATCAAGTGACTTTTTTATAGTCGAAATAAATGGAATTAGATTTTTCTTAATTTTATTAATTCTTTCTTGTTTTCTTTCATTATTGTAAATGGATTTATCAATAATTTTTTTTGTTGATTTAAGAAAAAGTTCTGTATTCATTCTGGGAATATTAATGATACATAAAAATATATCTGTGTAGATTCTTTCAATGAAAAATTTCAAAAAAAGAGGTAATTTAGAGATTAATTGAGCATTTCTTTTTTTGAATATTTGCCATTTTTCGAATCTTTTAGCATTATAACTTGTTTTTTTAAGACTAATATTATTTATTCTTGGAGTTACTTTTTTTTGCTCTTTTATAATTCTTTCTATTTGATTTCGAATTGTACTTGTTCTAGTAGTCAAATCCTTGATTTTTTTTTCTGTTAATGAAGAATTTGTCCAATTCATAGATGCAATTTCACTAAACGATTCGTGAATTAGCCGATTGCTTATTATAGAATCTTTTTCTTCTTTAATTTCACTTGATTCATATACTTCTCTTCTTGGTAATCGAAATAACAGAATTTTTGAAAGTTCTTTTATTATTTTTTTTATAAAAATAACACTTTCGATAACCCATTCTTTTGTTTCTTTTAAAACTTTTCGAAGTAATTTTATTTTTCTTTTAAAAACTATTAGAACTCGAGAAGACTTCTTTTTAAATTTTCCAATTTTTTTTTCAATTTCCTTAAAAATGGGTTTAAAAAAGGAAGGTCCTTTTCGGGGCGAACCAAAAGGAAGTTCAGTTTCCATTCCCCAAACTGTTAAAAAACAAAAATCATCTTTTTCTTTTTTCTTTTTCATTAAACCTTTCTTAGATGATCGTAGTTTCGATTTGTGCCAAGGTTTCAGACGGAAAGGAAATAAGATTTTTATCTGAATACCGTCTGTCAACCAATTTTTCGGAAATTCTGTTTCGGATAATGGAACACCATTATAGGTACATTTAATATGCATCTCTCTATTCCATTCCTGTAAATCCTCAAACCATTCGGGAAATTGAAATAGGAACATGCGTCCACTATTTTTTGCAATTATCAATGAAGGTAATACAATATATTTTCTAAAAATAGATTGAGTTAGTAACATGCAACCTCTTATTACTTGTGTAATTGGAACGGTATCCCAGGCCTCTGCTATCTGTATTCGCTCTTTCTCCGTTCTTTTCTTCGTCTCTTTTTCTTCTTCTCTTTTTTTTTCTTCTTCTGTATACTCTACAATTTTGAATGCTTCCCCTTTCCCTACCCAATTTCTAAAAATTACTTTAATCAGCCCGGAGA